TTCGAGCTAAAATTGATTATTGTTCCTATGGAGTTAGAACTATTTATGGTGTCTTAGGCATCAAAATTTGGATATTTGTAGACAAAGAATAATAAACTTGTAATTACCTTGCATTTCTATTTACATTCTATCTATTGATAGAACACAAAGAACAAACTCTTTCATTCCTCTCTGTCTTCAATCAAAACAAAAAAGAAATACCTCTAATTTTATAAGGTTAAATAAAAAATAAAAAATTCGATTGTTAATTTGATATAAGATAATTGCTATGCTTAGTGTGTGACTCGGTGGTTTTTGATTTTTAGGGAAAGGATTCAAAAAAAAAAATAGGCCAACCCCTATTATGAATTAATAAGTATAGAACTAATAACCAATATAGAACTAATAACCAACTCATCGCTTTGCATTATCTGGATTCAAAGAAGCAGTCAAGATATGATATAGTAATCATATAATCGCAGCAATTGCAATTTTTTTTTTCAGAAAAAAAAATCAATCTTATTATTTTATTCTAAAACAAAATAGAAAATAATGCAGATAAATGGAAGGGTGAAAGAAAGAAAAAAAAGAAAAAAAAATATCAATGATATATGATTCCAATATGTAAGGTCTATGATTCATTTTATAAAAGCCAATAAATGTAATAAAGCATCAATAGAGATTGATCTATAATTAAATGAATCTATTCATAGAACAAAAAATCAAGAGCCTGGGGCCAATAAAGACTGAGAAAATTGACTCAATAACAAATTTCATTCAATTTGATTTTATTCAGGACTCCATTGTAAAAGTAGGACCTAACCATTAATTGGGAAGTGATGGGGACGACGGAACCAATAAATCAGTACTGATTTATTGGGCAGGATGGCGAAAGAAAAGAAAGGAACCAGTAGACAATTCATTTCTATTTAGTCTTTATTCTAAAAGCTAATGGATTACTTCCACAAATGAAATAATTATTGAAATAGTAAATATTCGCCCGCGAAGGTTTTTATGTTATTAAATTTAAAAATTTTAAACAAAACAATCTGATAACATATTGACTATATAAAATATATAAACAGAATGAAAACCAGAAATCGAATACATAGTCATATAAAATTCGATAGAATAGAAAATAGAATAATACAAAAATATACAAATTTCTAATAATACAAATTTATAATAACAAGAGAAATCCCACCAAATACCATGCTTTAGTATAGTATATTATTACATGTATATTTTTTTAATCATTTCATTCGCGAGGAGCTGGATGAGAAGAAACTCTCATGTCCGGTTCTGTAGTAGAGATGGAATTGATAAACGACCATCTACTATAACCCCAAAAGAACCAGATTCCGTAAGCAACATAGAGGAAGAATGAAAGGAATGTCTTATCGAGGTAATTGTATTTCTTTCGGTAGATATGCTCTTCAGGCACTTGAACCCGCTTGGATTACATCTAGACAAATAGAAGCGGGACGACGGGCAATGACAAGAAATGTGCGCCGCGGGGGAAAAATATGGGTACGTATATTTCCTGACAAACCTGTTACTGCAAGACCTACGGAAACACGTATGGGATCGGGGAAAGGATCCCCCGAATATTGGGTAGCTGTCGTTAAGCCTGGCAGAATACTTTATGAAATGGGCGGAGTAACAGAAAATATAGCTAGAAAGGCTATTTCAATAGCAGCGTCAAAAATGCCTATACAAACTCAATTCATTATTTCGAGATAGGAATAGAAAAACCAAAGGAAAAAGTCCTTTAGGATTAAAAAAACAAAAATCGAACGTTTCTTTTTTTTTTTGAACAAAAATATTTATTTTTTTTTGCCCTTTGCATTGAAATAACAGATTAAAAAAATGATATGATCCAATCTCAGACCCATTTGAGTGTAGCAGATAACAGTGGAGCCCGAAAATTAATATGTATTCGAATCATGGGGACTAGTAATCGGCGATATGCACATATCGGTGACATTATTGTTGCTGTAATCAAAGAAGCCGTACCAAATTCACCTCTAGAAAGATCCGAAGTAATCAGAGCTGTAATTGTACGTACTTGTAAAGAACTCAAACGTGACAACGGCATAATAATAAGATATGATGACAATGCTGCAGTTGTCATTGATCAAGACGGAAATCCAAAAGGAACTAGAATTTTTGGTGCAATCGCCCGGGAATTGAGACAGTTAAATTTCACTAAAATAGTTTCATTAGCACCTGAAGTATTGTAAGATAAAACATTGTAAGATATAAGATGAGACCCCGATATAGTTATAGTATTTGAATGGAATTAATTAAAGTAAATTAGAATAAATTAGAAAATTAATTAAAAAAAATTAATTAAAAATGAAAGAAATTAGTAGATTGGAGTTCATGTATATACCTCTAAAATAATAAAAAAAATGAATTCATATGATAAAAAGAAAACAAACAAAAAAAAGAAAAATATGTTGATTATATCAAAATTATGAGGTACCAATAAATTTAGTTTATCATGGGGAGAGACACTATTGCTGACATAATAACCTCTATACGAAATGCGGACACAGATAGAAAAGGAACTGTCCGACTAGCATTTACTAACATCACCGAAAAAATTATTAAAATACTTTTGCAAGAAGGTTTTATTGAAAATGTGAGGAAACATCAGGAAGGTAAGAAATTTTTTGTTGTTTTAACTCTACGACATAGAAGAAATAGGAAAGGATCGTATGGAACTAATCTAAATTTAAAACGAATAAGTCGGCCTGGGCTACGAATCTATTCTAACTATCAAAAAATTCCTAGAATTCTAGGCGGGATGGGGATTGTAATTCTTTCTACCTCTCGGGGTATAATGACAGACCGAGAGGCTCGACTAGAAAAAAGCGGTGGAGAAATCTTGTGTTATATATGGTAATCTTTCCTCTCGGATATCGAAATATTATTCGGACTTCCTGTTTGTGAAAAAAAAAAAATAGAAAGAAGAAAGAAAAGGGTTCTAATATTATTTTTATTATTTTTCCTGCATTATATTATATTAATTGATACTTGATACTTCACGAGGTTTTAGCTGGAATGAAAGAATAAAAATAGAGTCAAGTCAAGAGAGTTTAATTGTTGAATCACTTACTAATGGTATCTCTCAAGTTTGTTTCGATAATGAAGATCGGATTTTAAGTTCTGTTTCAGAAAAAATCCGACATAGTTTTGTTTTATCCGTAGACTACTAAGGCATAGAGTAAAAATAAAAATGGAAGTAAGCCGATATGATTCGACCAGAGAACGTCTAATCTATAGACTACACAACAAAAATTTGAATGATTAGGTAGTTTTTTTTTCAACTTCCATATTCCTTTCATTTTCATAGAGATATAATTCCAGATTGGAAAATTTAACGAAACTTATTTTCTTCAAAAACACATGTATATTCAAAATTAAGGAATGACAAATATGAAAATAAGGGCCTCCGCTCGTAAAATTTGTGAAAAATGCCGACTAATACGTAGACGGGGACGAATTAGAGTAATTTGTTCCAATCCGAGACATAAGCAAAGACAAGGATAGTCCTTCGAAACCGGTACTCTTTATCTTCTTTATCTTTAAGGCATCCGATATATAAATAAAAAAAAAAGATTTATTTTGACATGACATGGATATATCCATAGACACCTGGCTTCTATTTATAAGATGAGAACATAAAATATGGCAAAACCTTTACCTAGAATTGGTTCGCGCAGGAATGGCCGTATTAGTTCACGTAAGAATGCGCGTAAAATACCAAAAGGAGTTATTCATGTTCAAGCAAGTTTCAACAATACTATTGTGACGGTTACAGACGTACGGGGGCGGGTGATTTCATGGTCTTCCGCCGGAATGTGCGGGTTCGGGGGCACAAGAAGAGGGACACCATTTGCTGCTCAAACCGCAGCTGGAAATGCTATTCGGACAGTAGTGGATCAAGGTATGCAACGAGCTGAAGTCATGATAAAAGGCCCCGGTCTCGGACGAGATGCGGCATTAAGAGCTATTCGTAGAAGTGGTATATTATTAAGTTTCGTCCGGGATGTAACTCCTATGCCACATAATGGCTGCAGGCCCCCTAAAAAACGACGTGTGTAAAAATCTAAACATTGTAAACATTGTAAAAATATAAACATTAAAGAGATTTCAAGAGAAATAAATAATTCAATGATTTGATCAAAAATAACAAACATTCTTATGGTTCGAGAGAAAGTAACAATATCTACTCGGACACTACAGTGGAAGTGTGTTGAATCAAGAGCCGACAGTAAACGTCTTTTTTATGGACGCTTTATTATGTCTCCGCTTATGAAGGGTCAAGCGGACACAATAGGCATTGCGATGCGAAGGGGTTTGCTTGGAGAACTAGAAGGAACGTGTATCACACGCGCAAAATCTGAGAAAATACCACACGAATTTTCTACTCTAGCAGGGATTCAAGAATCAGTACATGAAATTTTAATGAATTTGAAAGAAATTGTATTGAGAAGCAATTTGTATGGAACTTGTGACGCGTCTATTTGTGTCAAAGGCCCTGGATATGTAACTGCTCAAGATATCATCTTACCACCTTCGGTGCAAATCGTTGATAATACACAGCATATAGCTATTCTAACGGAACCAATTGACTTGTGTATTGGCTTACAAATCGAAAGGACTCGTGGCTATTGTATAAAATCGCCAAATAACTTTCAAAATGGAAGTTATCCAATCGATGCTGTATTCATGCCCGTTCGAAATGTGAATCATAGTGTTCATTCTTATGGAAATGGGAATGAAAAGCAAGAGATACTTTTTCTAGAAATATGGACAAATGGGAGTTTAACTCCTAAAGAAGCACTTCATGAAGCCTCTCGGCATTTGATTAATTTATTTATTCCTTTTTTACAGGCAGAAGAAGAAAACTTACATTTAGAAAAAAGCCAACATAAGGGTACTTTACCCCTTTTGACTTTTCATAATAAATTGGCTAAACTAAAGAAAAATCAACAAGAAATAGCATTGAA